TTTTGGGCAAAAGGAAAAGGGAGAGAGGGGGGAAGACTAAGATGGATTAAGCTGGACGGGAAGTCCCGAAAGAGCGAAGAAGAAGCTTTAAACTCGTGTTTCAGTGCGGAGACGTAATGAAGAGAACTGAAAACTGAATCATCTTAGTATCAGAGGGAGGCAGAGAAATCAAACGAGATTCCGTAAGTAGCAGGGAGCGAAAGCGGAGGAGTCCCAGAGAGTGAGTAATTAACGGAAGAAAGGAGTTCACATATCTAAGACTAAATGTTAATCCATACTGAAAGCGCGAGTACTGTAAAGGAAAGTTGAAAGAGACTTGAAAAGATCTGGAATCCTGTCTTTTAAAGCAACTGTAAAACAGTGTACCTTTTGTATAATGGGTTTATGAGATATCGTTTGGCAAATTTAAGTAAAGAGGATAAAATGTAGGTGAAGAGAAGTCGAGAGGGCTCTTTAGTCAAATTTCCCGAAACCAAGTGATCTAACCATGGGCAGTTTAATGAACGAACCGGTGGTTGTAGCAAAAACCTCGGATGACCTGTGGTTAGGGGGGAAAGCCCAATCGGACTTGGAGATAGCTGGTTTTCTGCGAAAACTTTTGAAGTAGTGCGTCTACATAGGGGCTAGAAGATTTAAATATTATTTACACATATGACGTCCTATTAAAATTTTAGGGTAAAGATTTATCGCTTTAGGGGGGATAGACTTTAAAGATAAAATTCGAAGTAGACAGACAGACAAGGGGCGAATAGGTCCGTTGTTAAAAGGGGGGAGCCCAAATTAGAAGTTAAAGTCACAGATTCAATAATTAAGTGTAAAAGGAGTATGGGATTTAGACAATGAAGAGGTAGGCTTGGAGCCAGCCATCTTTGAAAGAATGCGTAGTAGTTCATTCAAGAACTCTTTTTCCCCAAAAATTATGGTGGCTAAAAATTGAACTGAAACTCTAGGGGCAGGAAGCAGTTTGCTTGGTAGTAGAACAGACTGTTGGGTGGTGGTGAGAACCCAAGAATCAGAAGCGAAAATGTGAACATGAGTAAAAAAATTGTTGCTTCATCTCCCCTGGTTCCCAAACCAAAAGTATCTGAGCGAAGAGGTTTGGGTGAAACAGTCTCTAAGGAGGGTACCGATGAGGGATAGTAATTAACGCACAATGTGCCAGGAAATAATTAAAACAAAAGATTACTGTCGCAAACTAACACAAGTGGGAGATAGTGAGGGGAAAAGTTTTTTTAAGGAACTCGGCCAGTTATAAACTTTTATTAGAAGTTAAAACACAAGGCCTCGACTGTTTACCAAAAACATAGCTCTTTGCTAATATGAAGGTAGAAGTATGAAGGGTGAGACCTGCCCAATGGTTATATCTTAAAAGGTTAGTAGGGCTAACTTAATAAAGATAATTAAATGGCCGCGGTAACACTAACCGTGAAAATGTAGCGTAATCAATAGTCAATTAATTGTTGGCCGGTATGAATGGTGTCACGAGGGCCTCACTGTCCTAAGGAAATCTCCAGTGAAATTGAATTTGTAGTGAAGATGCTACATCCAAATTGTTAGACGAGAAGACCCCATGGAACTTTACTGGAAACTTATGTCGCTGACTTAAATAGTTTTAAAATGTGGTGCGGATTAATTAGGTTAAAAAGCTCACTTTTTTATTTGAAGAAAGGCAACTCAAAAACTTATGTCTTTGGGGCTTGATAAGTGGGACAGTTTGGTTGGGGCGATCGCCTTTAAAAAAGTAACGAAGGCGGGCTTAAGATATATATTTAGTTATGTCTGACTGCCAGGGGGAAACCTAGAGCAGACACTTATCTTTGGATGGTGGGTTTAAGTGACCCGTTAATTTAGGGTGAAATAGTTAACGATAAACAAATAAAAGTTACCCTGGGGATAACAGCGTAATAACGTCAGAGAGTTTTCATCGACGACGATGTTTGCGACCTCGATGTTGAATTGTGGCATCCAGGGGTGCAGTCGCTCCCAAGGGTTGGTCTGTTCGTCCATTAAAGCCGTACATGATTTGAGTTAAAAGCGTCGTAAGACAGCTTGGTTTCTATCTACAATTTGAAAAAACATTAATATAACTCTTTTCTAGTACGAAAGGATCGAAATATGAGTGGTTCTCTTATTTTTATAAGTTACAATCAACGGATTGACTCGGATACTTTTTAAAGGGGGTTTTGGTTAATTACTGATTGCCTTTAAAGTATGAAAATTATATTAAGTTGTTTGAAGTCCGGAAGAAGAATTGTTAAGGGTTGGCTTGCTCGGGATGGCTGTTTGTGTTTTAAAAGTATGGGGCAGAGATATCTGGTCATATTGTACCTGGCTTATCCGAATTATGGGAGACAGAGGTTTAGGGTGTATATTTGTGTTTTATTTCTTTTAGTGGTGGGCGCCCTGGGGGCCGGTGTTGGAGGAAGAAAATTAGGAGAAAAGGGGGCCGGACTTTTAACTTCAAGCTGTTTGATTATAAGTTTATCTTGGTCTGTTTTGATATTTTATGAAATAATTTTAAGTTATTCTACGACACATATAAAATTATGAAGGTGATTAGATTCTGATCTATTGACTGTTTATTTTGGCCTACAGTTCGATAGTTTGGTTGCGATCATGTTGCTTGTTATTACAACAATCTCTACTTTAGTTCATGTCTTTTCTACGGCATATATGCTTGGGGACCCTCATATTCCTCGCTTTATGTCCTATTTATCCTTCTTTACATTTTTGATGGTTGTTTTAGTCAGCAGTGATAATTATTTACAATTGTTTATTGGCTGGGAGGGGGTTGGTCTATGTTCTTATCTTTTAATAAATTTTTGATTAACTAGAGTTGAAGCAAATAAAGCGGCCATAAAAGCTATGTTAGTTAATCGAGTGGGAGATATGGGGTTGATTTTGGCTATGTTTGGTCTTTGGGACCGTTTTGGGTCTCTAGAGTTTTCTTCTCTTTTTAATATGGTTGTTGTTTCTGCTCCATCAAGTGATATTACTTTAATTTGTTTGCTATTGTTTATAGGGGCGGTCGGAAAGTCTGCACAGTTGGGGTTGCATACTTGATTACCGGATGCTATGGAGGGTAAATGTTGGGCCATTTTGTTTAAGTAATTAATTAAAACTTTTGAGTCACTGTATGCTGGGAGGACTTTGAATAATTGAAGGCCGGGAGTCTTTAGGGGGTTTTATCTTTTGCTTCGTCTTCCGCCTTAAAATAGGAAGTTTATCCGCAGGTAACAAAATTTGAGGTTAGTAATTGGATTTAATAGATTGGTTTATTAGGTTTAAGAGTTTTGATCGGAATTGTCTAAGGATTAGTCTTTAGATTTAGAATGCCTTGATTATTGGAACCTCCGAGACTTTTTGTGATTTTATTTTATAAATTAAAACAAACTTCTGGTTTAAAGTGTTCGTGGAAATAATTCATTTACTTTTTAAAATATTAATGGTCATAGTTCCATTGCTTATCACAGTAGCTTATTTAACTTTAGCCGAACGAAAGGTTTTAGGATATATGCAGGCTAGAAAAGGGCCAAATGTAGTGGGGGTTAGTGGGCTGGCTCAGCCGCTTGCAGATGGCCTAAAACTATTTACCAAAGAGATGGTGGTTCCGCATCAAACTAATTTGTTTATTTATATAGTGGCGCCGGTATTTTCCTTTATCTTGGCGTTAATCGTTTGAGGGGTGGTGCCATATGAGAGGGGGGCTTTAATAAGTGATTTAAAAATAGGGGTTTTGTATATCTTGGCTGTTTCTTCGATAAGTGTCTATGCGATATTAATGTCTGGGTGGGCGAGTAACTCTAAATATGCTTTTTTGGGGGCGATTCGGGCAGCTGCTCAAATGATTAGTTATGAAGTTTCGATTGGGCTGATCATCATTTCGGTTCTATTGTGTGTTGGCTCTTTGAGTGTTACTGAAATTGTTTTAGCGCAGAATAGTGGTGTTTGGTTTTTTTTTCCGTTATTTCCTGTTGCAATAATGTTTTTTGTTTCAGCTTTGGCGGAGACAAATCGAGCTCCCTTTGATTTAACAGAAGGAGAGTCGGAGCTAGTGTCGGGGTATAACGTAGAGTACGCCTCGATGTCTTTTGCTCTATTTTTCCTTGCTGAATATGCTCATATAATATTAATGAGTTGTTTAACAATTATCTTTTTTGGGGGGGGGTGACTTTCTCCAGTAAAATATTTAAAAGGCGGGGCCGGGTGGTTTGGTCTAAAAGTTGTTTTAATAATTTTTCTTTTTATTTGGGTAAGGGCCTCCTTTCCTCGTATTCGCTACGACCAGCTTATGTCTTTGTTATGAAAGGCGTATTTACCTCTAAGTTTAGGGGTGGTGACTTTTGTGGCTAGTGTTCTTTTTGGGTTAAATGGCCCGCCTCCGATCTAAGACATTTTGTAATTTGTTGTTTGAGATCTTTAATTGGTTTAAGTATGAGGATTAATTTCTAGATCAACTTGTCTAGTTTGGGAGTTTAATTCTGGGGGGGTTTCCTATGCCATTACGCAAAGAGAATCCGCTTTTATCTCCGGTGAATGGTATTTTGGTGGATTTGCCGTCTCCTTCAAATATAAGCTATATGTGAAACTTTGGCTCTTTGTTAGGGCTGTGTTTAGTTATGCAAATCGTAACGGGGTGCTTTTTGTCCATGCATTATTGCGCAGAGGTCGGTTTGGCTTTTGCCTCGGTGGGACATATTATGCGCGATGTAAACTATGGGTTTTTATTAAGATATTTTCATGCTAATGGGGCTTCTCTGTTTTTTTTATGTCTTTATTTTCATATTGGGAGAAGTTTGTATTATGGGGGTTATTTGAAAGCTCCGGTTTGGCGAGTTGGCATCGTAATATTTCTTTTGACGATGGCGACGGCTTTTCTGGGCTATGTGCTACCTTGGGGCCAAATGTCTTTCTGGGGGGCGACGGTTATTACAAATTTATTGTCCGCTATCCCCTATGTGGGGACAGATGTTGTGCAATGAGTCTGGGGGGGTTTTAGTGTCTCTGGGGCCACGCTCACTAGATTTTTTAGTCTGCACTTTCTCTTTCCCTTTATTTTAGCAATTTTAGTCGTGGTTCATTTAATATATTTACATATAGAGGGATCAAATAGTCCTGTGGGGTCCAAGACTCCTGTGGACGATGTGGTTTTTCATGTCTATTATACATCTAAGGACTGATATGGAATAGTAGTTACGCTTATGTTATTGAGTGTAATTGTGTATTTAATGCCTAATTTATTGGGCGATCCAGAAAATTTTATTCAAGCCAACTCATTAGTAACTCCAGTGCACATTCAGCCTGAGTGATATTTTTTATTTGCTTATGCCATTTTGCGCTCAATACCGAATAAATTCGGGGGAGTTGTGTCTATGTTTTTTAGTATATTAATTTTATTTTTTTTTCCACTACTTCACCGGAGTTGATTAAGAGGGCTCCCCTTTCGTCCATTTGGGCGTATGGCCTTTTGATCCTTTATTGTGAATTTTGTTCTTCTCACCTGAATTGGGTCTTTAGTCGTAGAAGAGCCTTTTATAATAATAGGGCAGCTGGTGGCGCTGTACTATTTTTTCTACTTTCTTATACTAATCCCTTTGTTGGGGGAAGTGGAAAATAATCTTTTATTTAAACAAAGGAAAAAATGTGACTTGTAGAGAATTGCGAATCAGTTATTATTTGGATGAGGACAGGGTGAGGTGGAACGGGGGTGGGCCACCTCCTGCCTATCCACAAGATGGGGTGAAGCAAATAGAGCGTCTCACGGAGGGTTTTGAAGAATTCTTTTTGGCGCTGGCAGATGTTGCAGTGGAATTGGTCCGCCCTGTCTAGCAAATAAGCATTAGTTAATGTGATTAAATCAAGAGCTCCTGCTTCTAAGCCTTTTTATATTAGCCCTGGTGATTATTAGTATAAATAATTTTATTTTAAAACTATCCATTTTAATATTATTGATTATAAGTGAGGGGGGGGGCCTTTCTTTTTTATTTAATTTTTTTTTTGAGTCATCTGTGGGGGGGTTGTTGATTGAAAATGGTTGGACTGAAACCACTAAATTAATTATTATTTTAGGCTCTATTGCTGTTTTATTGATGGTGGACATGGAGAGGCTGATTTTTCCAAAACTCTTTGGGGGACGAGTTTGGGGAACTTTTTTTCAAACGAATGCGCACTTACCCCTTTTAAATCTAATGGTGGCATTAGGGGGGCTTTGTTTAGTTTCTTCAAGTAATTGACTTTCTGTTTATTTAGCGATTGAATTGTCCACTCTTTCCCTTTTTATTTTGGTCGCTCAAAAGGGGGGATCTGGGCAAAGTGCTGAAGCTGGTTTAAAATATTTTGTATTAGGTGCACTTTCATCTGGTCTATTTTTATTTGGGTGTGCTTTATTGTGTGGGTTTACGGGAGGGGTTCATATTCCATATATAAACTTAGCATTAAATCCGGGACTGGAATTTTCTGAGATTAGAGTTCCTATCGGCAGTTTGTTAATTGTGGTATCCCTTTTATTTAAGTTATCCGCTGCCCCTTTTCATATGTGGGCGCCGGATGTTTATGATGGGGCTCCGACAACGACAACGGCTTTATTGGCCACTGTGCCTAAAGTTGGTTATCTTTCCATTTTGGTTTCAATTGGGTCGGCGGTTAATATTTTATTAGTTGAGGCTCTTTTTTCGATGCTTGTGGGGGCCATTGGCGCTTTAAACCAAACCAAAGTTAAACGGCTGTTGGCCTACAGTGGGGTGGGCCATATGGGCTTTGTGCTTTGGGGAATAGAGGTCGGGTCATTTGAAAGTATTCAAGCTAGTTTAATATATGTGGTTTTATATGTAGTAATGTCTATTTGTGTTTTTGCTATAATATTAACTTTAGGCGCCGCAAAAAATTTGATTGTAGAGTTTAGTGGGCTCTCCAGGAGACTATCTGTTTTAGCTTTAACTTTGGCCTTAACTTTTCTTTCGATCGCTGGGATTCCTCCTTTAGTGGGGTTTTGGGGTAAATGGCTGGTTTTATTGTCGGGGGTGGTATATCAATATTATTTAGTCTTTCTTTTGGCTGTGATGTGTTCCGTTGTGGCCGGTGTTTATTATGTTAGAATTGTCAAAATTATCTATTTTCAAGCTAGTTTTTCTCTTTTGATAAGCTCAAAGGTGCTAAGAAAAGAAAACTGAATTAATTTAAGAAAGGCTTTGTTAATTGGTGCTGGTTTATATGTTATTGGATTTACAATGTTTTCTCCGAATCTATGGCTGCAATTAGCTCATTGGGCTGTGGGGGGGTTATTTTAAAATAATTAAATCTGCTTGGGGCGGTCTTTTATATACTAGCATTTGGAGTTGTTGGTTCTGGAATTATGGTGATATCAGCGCTCAATCCTATCCATTCGATTTTTTGGTTAATTGTTGTTTTTATTGGCTCTGCGGTTTTTTTTCTTTGATTGGGCATATCCTTTGTTGCTTTAATGTTTTTGATAATTTATGTGGGGGCGATTGCTATTTTATTTTTGTTTGTAATTATGTTATTAAATTTAACAGACTTTCCCCCCGCCTTTCGACTGGGAGGGGAGGCAGACCTGACAAATTACATTCCTATTGGGTTGGTTGTTGGATCCTTTTTTTTTTCAGAAGTTGCTTCAAGTTGATTGATCATAGGTGGCCCCTATACCCCCCGGGTGTTTTTGGGGGCGGAAATAGGAAGAGCTTGAGATTTGGCCCTTCCCTGGTTTTTAATGAAGTATCAAAATATGGAGGCGCTCGGGCGAATTTTGTATATAGCTTGTTACTATTTATTTATCTTAGCTAGTTTTATACTTTTAGTGGCCATGGTGGGGGCCATAGTGTTAACTCAAGAAATTGGGTCAGAAATAGGGCCCGTGGTCAAAAGACAAGATATTTTTTTTCAAACAAGTCGGTAAGAACTGAGCCAAAGAATTTTATCTAAAGACTTAGCCGAGTTTTGTTTGGGGGGTTGATTTTAAATATTAATGAGCGGTGCTTATTTTGATCAATTTAAAATAGTGGCTCTGATCGCCTTGACTAATTCATCAATGATGATGATCTTAGTAGTGGTTGTGGTTTTATTATTATTCAAGGGGGTTCAATTAATCCCGAAAAGGTGGCAGTCTTTGATTGAGTTAATCTATGAGCATTTTCATGGTGTCGTGAAAGACAATTTAGGGTCTGAGGGGCTTAGGTATTTTCCTTTAATTGTTTCTCTCTTTTTTTTTATAGTGTTTTTGAATGTGTTGGGCTTATTCCCTTATGTCTTTACTCCAACTGTTCATATCGTAGTCACATTGGGTTTATCCTTTTCAATAGTCATCGGTGTGACTCTAGCTGGGTTTTGGAGGTTTAAGGGAGATTTCTTTAGTGTTTTTATGCCAAGTGGCGCCCCCTTGGGGTTAGCCCCTCTTTTGGTATTAATAGAAACAGTAAGTTTTATCTCCAGGGCCATTTCATTAGGGGTCCGGTTGGCGGCTAATTTATCGGCGGGTCATTTGTTATTTGCTATTTTAGCCGGGTTTGGGTTTAATATGTTAGTTGCAAGTGGGCCTGCGGGGGTTTTGCCACTATTAATAATGGTTTTTATAACATTATTAGAAGTAGCCGTTGCAGTCATTCAGGCTTATGTTTTTTGTTTGTTAGCCACTATTTATTTGGCGGACACAATTGTATTACATTAGTTGAAAGGCAGAAGTTGTTTTTTGGCTTAAAACTCAAGAGGTATTGTGGCTAAGAAGGCGCGGGGCTTTAATGGGGCAAGGTTTTACTGTGGGGGAAGAAGGTCCGGTTTATAAAATGTTTTATAAAATATTTCATAAAAAGATCTTGGGAAATAAATAAGAAGAAGAAAAAGTGTATAGTGTTTGGTTTAAATAATGGGCTAAGTCTCGTTTTTTTTTTGCTTTTTATGGGGGGAATTAGTGTGATGAAGGTTTCGAGAGAGGATAGTGTTAAATTAAAAAAAGTTGCGCTTGAGTGATCTTTGGCGATTTTAATAAGTGTTTTGGTTTTGTGGGGGGCCTTTGATTTAGAGGGGCAATTTCAAATTATAAACCGAATAGAATGGATTGTTTCTCCGGCCTTAAATTTTCAATGGGGCCCGGGGGTTTTTGCTTTAGATGGGGTCTCTTTGTTTTTTTTTATTTTAACTGCGCTTTTGATACCCATTTGTATTTTAATTAGTTGAAAGTCCATTAAGCATCTGTTTAAAGAATTTTTGTTGTGTCTATTGTTTTTAGAAGCTTTACTAGTTGGAGTGTTTTTAGTGCTTGACCTGCTTCTATTCTATCTTTTATTTGAGGGCATATTGATCCCTATGTTTCTTTTGATTGGTGTTTGAGGCTCCAGAGAAGAAAAGGTACGTGCTTCTTATTATTTTTTTTTTTATACTTTCGCGGGGTCGGTGTTTATGCTTTTGGGCCTCTTTCAAATATATAGTGTGACAGGAACAACTGATTATCAGATATTATTAAATATAAAATTACCTGCTACTACTCAAAAGTGAGTATTGGCTGGGATCTTTCTTAGTTTAGCGGTTAAAATTCCTCAAATACCATTCCATATTTGATTGCCCCAAGCGCATGTGGAGGCCCCTGTTTCTGGCTCGGTAATATTGGCGGGAATATTACTAAAGCTAGGGGGCTATGGGTTTTTAAGATTTTCTTGGCCGATTTTGCCTGCAGCCTCCGAGTATTTTGCCCCCCTAATTGTTATGTTGGGTGTTGTGGCTATTATTTATGGGGGTCTACTGACCTGTCGGCAAGTGGACTTTAAACGGCTTATTGCTTATTCTTCGGTGGCACACATGGGGCTGGTCCCTTTAGGTTTATTTACCCATACAATTGAGGGGCTGGTGGCGGCAGTTTTTATGATGTTGGCGCATGGTTTTGTTAGCTCGGCCCTTTTTATTGCGATTACTTATTTATATGAACGTCATCACACTCGTCTTATTAAGTATTATCGTGGGGTGACTCTTACAATGCCTGTTTTTGTTTGTATAATGATGGTTTTATCATTAAGCAACATGGGGATTCCTTTAAGCTGTAATTTTGTTGGAGAGTTTTTTTCGTTGTTAGCTGCTGTTGAATATAATTTTGGGCTTGGGGTGCTAGCCACTTCGGGTATGGTTTGGTCCGCGGCGTATTCTCTTTATTTATATAATCGAATTAGTTTTGGGGCGGCCTCCAATTATCTCCTTTTTATTAGAGACTTAAATAGGCGTGAGCTATTGGCCATCTCCCCCTTAGTAATAGCTGTTTTTCTTTTTGGAATATTTCCTTTTATAATTATAGACCCTGTAAAGAATGGGGTAATCTTTAGTCCAGGGGGGGGTTAGTCCTGGTTTGGTTATTTGAGATTCGAAAGTCCTTTGGTTTTGGGGAAGATAAAAAACAAGTGACCTCCTTAATACATGCTAGTATCTAATGAATAGTTCTCAGACTCAGCTGGATGAGAGGTCTTGCCTTCATTCGGGTGTGACTGGGCCTATGATAGTGTGCGAACAGGTGAGGGAACCCGGGGGCCAAGCTTGGCTGGGCCGGAGTCGTATTAGGTAGAAGGGGGTGTAAGGGACCACCTTGCCTATGATGCGGAGCTTTAGTTTGGAGCCACATTTTCACTGAGACAAGGGGAAGGCTCAAATGGGGCATTGACCCCCGAGGCAGCAGTAAAGAATTTTGTGCAATATACGAAGGTAAGACACAGAGAGGGCACCTTACTTAGTCCGTCAAATTAAGTGCCAGCAGACGCGGTGAAACTTAAGGGCTAGTTTTGTAGGCAAAAGCGTAAAGGGTGTGATAGGCCGTTTTAATTAAAAGGGGTTTTATAATTTAAGAAGGTAAATGGAATTTTTTTGTAACGGTGGAATGTGTAAATAGAAAAAAGAACCTTAGACGTGAAGACTATTTATTTTTGAGATTATAATGTGATGGCTAAAACACGAGAGTATGGGGAGCAAACAGGATTAGGGACCCTGGTAGTCTATACTGTAAATAATGAAAAAGATGTGAAGCAATCCTAAAAAGTCAGAAATTTTCCGCTTGAGTAGTACGACCGCAAGGTTAAAATTCAAAAAACTTGGCTGTTCACTGTTTTAATTAGAGGAGCGTGTCGTTTAATTCGATAGTCCGCGAGAGACCTTACCCAAACTTGAATCCTTTATTGACAGGTATTGCATGGCCGTCGTCAATTTGTGTATTAAACATAAAACAGATTTAACCCAGTGGTTTGTCTATTGGATGAAGTCAGGTCTTATTGTCCTAATGTTTGGGGATTAGATGCGCTACATTTTTTTATACAATAGGAAACTTTGAGTGTGAAACCTGAAAATAAGAGTTCGGAAAGTGCCTGGAAGATAACGGAAAGTTGTATTTAATAGTAATTGAAAAGTAGAGCGTTTCAATGAAATTTTTTCAGTGTTAGTACAAATTGCCCGTCGCCTTTGCTTAGAAAGGTAGGTTGGTTGCCCCTCAAGAGGGTTTCTAATATCTCCGAGGCAGAGTAAGTCGTAACATAGTGAGGGTGAGGGAACTGGCCCTTGACAAAGGGGGAACCTTTTGTTTATAAATTATTAAAAAATGTTAGACATGATAGGGGCTTTTCATTTGTTTGCGGGCCCAGCTGGGGAGATCTTATTTGAAGATATAATCTGCAGTCTGCCTTTCTTGGTCCGGGAAGGGGCCAATTGGTCATGAGAGGCGATTCCCCCCGTTTTGTCTTTAGACGTTCTTTTGCTGCCGGAAGAGCGTTATTTAGTGAGATATAGGTTGGCTCCTTCAGACATTACGAGTAGTGTGGCTTTTACTCATTTAAGTGCTCCAATGGTAGAATTCTCTAAGGAAGATCTAGAGCAGACTTCTGGGCTCGTAAGTGAGTATAGTGAGGCTATTTAGTTTTTGTGCTTAGAGGTTAAGGGGGTCTTGCGTGCGCCTTTTGGATGAAGAGGGACGGTCCTATCTATTAATATGGTTTTTTAATTGTGCTTGGCACTGTAAAAAAGTTTTGATAATTGTGGCTGGTGCAGTTAAAAAGTTTTGGTAATTGTGATGATTATGTTTGTTTATTGACAAGATGTTATAAAAGAGTCTACTTTTCAAGGTTTAAGTATTATGGTTTAGGCTGTGTTTGGGGGCGCAAACGATTTTATGTTATTTTAATTTGTTTAAGAGTGCGAACTGTTTTATGTCATCCTTATCATTTAGTTGAGCCTTCTCCTTGGCCCTGTCTAGGGGCGGGGGGGGCTTTTTTGATTACTGTGGGTAGTGTTATGTATTTTCATTATGGCTTAAGTCAAATTATGTATCTGGGAGTTTTGGTAATTGTGATGATTATGTTTGTCTGATGACAAGATGTTATTAGAGAGTCTACTTTTCAAGGGTATCATTCTCTGGTAGTTAAACAGGGGATAAAATATGGAATGCTTTTATTTATACTTTCGGAAGTTCTTTTTTTTTTTTCTTTTTTTTGAGCTTTTTTTCATAGTAGTCTGGCTCCAGCTGTTGAGTTGGGTGTGGTTTGACCTCCTCAAGGGGTTCATCCTTTAAACTCTTTTTCAGTTCCTTTGTTAAATACTGCTGTTTTATTAAGTTCTGGGGCGACTGTCACTTGGGCGCATCATGCTATAATTAGTGGGAAGAGAGAAGAGGCAATACTGGGTTTGTCTCTAACTGTTTTTTTGGGTGTTTTATTTACTGGGTTACAAGGAATTGAGTATTATGAGGCTCCTTTCACTATTTCGGATTCGGTTTATGGGTCTACTTTTTTTATGGCGACTGGGTTTCATGGTTTTCACGTTCTAGTTGGGACTACTTTTTTAATTATTTGTTTAATAAGATTAAAGTTTAATCAATTTACTAGCCGTCAACATGTCGGGTTTGAAGCGGCGAGTTGGTATTGGCATTTTGTGGATGTGGTGTGATTGTTTTTATATCTTTGTGTTTATTGGTGGGGCTCATAGTTATTTTTATATTTTTGTGTTTATGGAAGGGGCCATTACAAAAAATTAAGAGCAAATGTTAAATAATTTTTTTTATATCATTAATGTATGTGGAAAGAAAGACATACCGGAACCTTGGCACTTGGGTTTGCAAGAGGCGGCCGATCCGGTGATGGAGGAAATAGTGTTTTTTCATGATCAGATTATGTTTTTATTGATTGTTATTGTGATAGCAGTGTTGTGGTTGCTTGTTGAGGCTTTAAATGGTAAGTATTATGATAGAGATTTGACTGATGGAACTTTATTAGAAATTGTCTGGACTATAATCCCCGCGGTAATATTGGTTTTTATCGCCTCTCCTTCTTTAAAACTATTGTATTTGATGGATGAGGTTGTGAGTCCTGCTTTAACAATTAAAGCAATTGGACATCAATGGTATTGGTCTTATGAATATTCCGACTATCAGGAAGAAACGTTAGAATTTGATTCTTATATGGTTCCGACATCGGATTTAAATAGTGGCGACTTTAGGTTATTAGAAGTGGATAATAGATTGGTGGTTCCTATAAATACACATGTGAGAATCTTAGTGACTGGCGCGGATGTTTTACATTCTTTTGCTGTCCCTGCCTTGGGGCTAAAAACAGATGCGGTTCCGGGCCGGTTAAACCAAACCGGAATTTTTATTAAAAGACCAGGGACGTTCTACGGTCAATGTTCAGAAATTTGTGGGGCGAATCATTCTTTTATGCCTATTGTAATTGAGGCGGTTTCGCTTGACCGATATATCAATTGAATGTTGTCTTTATCTAATGAATAAGCGCTTTCTTTTTTAATTATTGGGTAAAGAAAATAGTGTACTATAAGTATATAATTGTTATTGTGATATTATTATTATTGGGGGGTTGGGGAGTGGTTTTAAATAGAGGGCATTTTATAATAATGATAATTTCTATTGAATTAATTTTATTAGCGGCCTTTTTTTTATTTTTAATTAATTCTATTGAAATAGATCTTTTAATAGAACAAGTTTTTACAATTATGGGTTTAACAATCGCGGCGGCGGAGTCCGCTATCGGGCTAGCCATTATGGTTGCGTATTATCGAATAAGAGGAACAATAATTTTAAAATCTTTTAGTTCACTTCGGGGTTAAAAAAAATTATTTATGCAACATACGAAATACGGTGCACTCGGAGTTTTTTAGCCTTTTCTTTTTATTGGTTTTTAGTGTAGTTCTTTCTGCGCTTTTTTCTGGTGCTTCTTATTTTTTAGGGGTAAAACAACCGGATCGAGAGAAAGTTTCGGCTTATGAATGTGGGTTTGAGCCTTTTGGAATACCAGGCCGCCCCTTTTCAGTTCGATTTTTTTTAGTTGGTATTTTGTTTTTAATTTTTGACTTAGAAATCTCTTTTCTCTTCCCTTGGTGTGTCCTCTTTAATCAAATTTCTCCTTTTGGTTTTTGAATTATGGTAGGGTTTTTGGGAGTTTTAACCTTGGGTTTAATATATGAGTGGATTAAAGGTGGGTTGGAGTGAGAATAGGGGGAAAGTCTTCAGATTTAAAAGTAAATAAGTTGTAAAGTAGAAGAGAAAGTCCTGTCTGTTATGTGAATAATCGTGTATCGAAAAGTTTTTATACCAACTCCGGTGTCCGCCTTAATTCATGCGGCGACCATGGTGACGGCAGGTGTCTTTTTATTAATTAGATCTTCTCCTTTTTTTGAACAAGCTCCGCTGGCTTTAATGACCGTAACAATTGTTGGGTCTCTTACGGTGCTTTTCGCCGCTACCGTTGGGGTAATCCAAAATGATCTAAAAAAAGTTATTGCTTACTCGACTTGTAGTCAATTGGGGTATATGGTGGTGGCCTGTGGGCTCTCTCATTATTCCATAAGCTTATTTCATTTAATGAACCATGCTTTTTTTAAAGCTTTATTGTTCTTAAGTGCGGGGTCTGTTATCCATGCTTTGTCTGACGAACAGGATATAAGGAAGATGGGGGGGCTTATTAAGTTAATCCCTCTTACTTATATTATGGTTGTGGTTGGTTCTTTATCTTTAATGGGGTTTCCTTATTTAACAGGGTTTTATTCTAAAGATTTAATTTTAGAATTGGCCTTTGAACAATATTATTTAACTTTTGCTTATTGATTGGGGAGTTTTTCGGCCTTACTTACCACCCTTTATTCGATTCGATTGGTTTATTTAACTTTTTTATCTAATACGAACTCTAGAAAAGCGATTTTTAGACGTGTTCACGAGGGTTCTTGGAATTTAGTTTTGCCTTTAATAATATTAGCTTTAGGGAGTCTTTTTGTGGGTTATTTGGCCAAAGAGGTGGTCTGGTCTTTTCAAATAACATTTCCCCCAATTGTTCCTATTTTTATTAAGTTGTTGCCGGTCTTTCTTAGTTTGGGGGGGGCGGCATTAGTTATTGTTCTTTATTTTTATTCAGTGCATTTATTTAGGGTGCCTTCTTTTATGGGCCGAATGGGCTACACTTTTTTATACTCTGCTTGGCAGTTTAATTATGTTCTTAACTATTTTTTAGCGAAGAGGGTGTGGAGGGGGGGCCATCAGATTTCGTATCGGACTATCGATAAAGGGACATTAGAGTTGGTGGGCCCAAAGGGGATATTTAATTTTTTGATTGGGTTAACTCGAGGTCTTAGTAACTTACAAGCGGGTCAAGTTTTTAATTATGCCTTAGTTATATTAATTGGTGTTGCTATATTTATTTGGGGGGTTGTTTAGTCTTTTTTTTGAGAGTTGTCTTCTGATTGAGGGGGTTAGGTTAAAGTAGACCGTTAGCCTTCAAAGCTAAAAATGTGGGTGCAAGTCCCGCACTCCCTGACTCAATTGGTTTTGATTATATTTTAGTTAAAATGCCACAATTAGACACTACCATGTTCTTAACTCAATATCGATGAACTTTACTTGTTTTATTTTTATTATTTTTTCTATTGGTGTTTTTTGTTTTACCTACGATTAAAATGAATTGGTTAATAAGAAAGTCGGTAATAAAAAGTGGGGCTAATTTAGGGGGTTGTTTGGGGCTAACTAAAGAAGTTGTTTTTTTTTGTAGATGAAAAGTTTATATGTAGTTCGCTGGGGTTTTTCAACTAATCATAAAGATATTGGTACGTTATATTTAGTCTTTGGGATTGGGGCGGGTATGCTTGGCACGGCCTTCAGTATGTTAATAAGATTAGAGCTCTTGGCTCCGGGGGGTATGTTAGGAGACGATCATCTTTATAATGTAATTGTTACGGCCCCCGCTTTTATTATGATTTTTTTTTTGGTTATGCCAGTGATGATAGGGGGGTTTGGGAATTGGTTGGTTCCATTATATATCGGTGCCCCCGATATGGCCTTTCCCCGGCTTAATAATATTAGTTTTTGGTTGTTGCCCCCTGCTTTAATATTATTATTGGGTTCCGCTTTTGTTGAACAAGGAGCGGGCACCGGGTGGACGGTGTACCCTCCTCTATCGAGCATCCAGGCCCACTCTGGGGGGGCGGTGGACATGGCTATTTTTAGCCTTCACTTAGCCGGGGTGTCTTCTATTTTGGGTGCAATGAATTTTATAACAACTATATTTAACATACGGGCTCCTGGGATGACATTAAATAAAATGCCATTATTTGTGTGGTCTATCTTGATTACTGCTTTTTTATTATTACTATCTTTACCAGTATTAGCGGGAGCCATAACCATGCTTTTAACGGATAGAAATTTTAATACCACTTTTTTTGATCCCGCCGGAGGGGGCGACCCAATTTTATTTCAGCATTTGTTTTGGTTTTTTGGGCATCCAGAGGTTTATATTTTAATACTGCCTGGTTTTGGAATGATTTCTCAAATAATACCAACTTTTGTCGCTAAGAAGCAGATCTTTGGATACTTAGGAATGGTTTATGCAATGCTCTCAATTGGAATATTGGGTTTTATTGTGTGGGCCCATCATATGTTTACGGTTGGGATGGATGTGGACACAAGAGCATATTTTACTGCGGCAACTATGATTATTGCTGTACCAACTGGAATAAAAGTGTTTAGTTGGCTTGCCACTATTTTCGGGGGAACTTTGAGATTAGACACTCCTATGCTTTGGGCAATGGGGTTTGTCTTTTTGTTTACATTGGGTGGTTTAACGGGGGTTGTATTGGCCAATAGTTCTTTGGATGTTGTTTTGCATGACACATATTATGTTGTAGCCCATTTTCATTATGTGCTTTCTATGGGGGCGGTTTTTGCTATTTTTGGTGGCTTTTATTATTGAGTGGGCAAAATAACGGGGTATTGTTATAATGAGCTATATGGCAAGGCCCATTTTTGGTTAATGTTTATCGGTGTTAATTTGACCTTTTTCCCTCAACACTTTTTGGGCTTGACAGGTTTTCCGAGACGATATTCTGATTTTGCAGATTGTTTTGCTGGTTGGAATTTAGTCAGCTCTTTAGGCTCTGCTATTTCAATCGTCGGAGTTGTTTTTTTTATATATATTATTTACGATATATATGTTTGAGAAGAGGAGTTTATTGATTGAATGGAAGACCGGGGGGAAAGTTGGGCCTCTTTAGAGTGGGCTCATGTTTCTCCTCCTTTATTTCATACTTATGAGGAATTGCCTTTTGTATGGCAGACTATGAGGGGGGAGGAGTTTTTAAAGAATAAGCATAATTAAATTTTGAGGTATTAAACAACTGATTAGTACTATGAGCGTATTAGGACGGGGATTAGTAGTTGACGGAATATTTGTTTATGCTGGGGGTTACGATTATTAAAGTAATTTTGTAAATAGTTTTCTTTGTCATGTTTATTTTTAGGACACCCTTGGAGTAGTGGGCGGGGGCCTCTGTCCATTATTTCAAGGGGGGAGGTAGAGAGGACGAATGGTAAGTCGTCGGGCTCATGCCCCGAAGAAGCGGGTTCGATTCCCGCCTCTACAG